TCGACTTAACACCAATCAAAGTCACGCATACGAAGACCGCATGTCTAAGTTTTTGGACCAAATCGCCCAAATTGAAAGTAAACACTAGCCAAACTTATTGCACACACTTCTTTCAGCGCCTGACGAGTAGTTAGTACCTATCTGAGATTAGATTCACCGTGCCGTACTTATACACGATTACTAGTAATTCCTTTTTCACGCAGTCGAGTTACAGACTGTAATCCATTGTTAGTGTATCTCCGTTTTTGGGGGATTAGTTCAATTTCGCAATTTCACACCCTTTTGTAAGGCCTATGTAGCACGTCTATAGCCCACAATAGGTTTAGGCCATGATGACTTGTCTTAGTCCCTGTTATCTTATCCAATATATTGGGGAACTACTTTATCTAAAAATAAAGTAAGGGTTTACGTTAATTTAATGGAACTAACCAAAATCTCACGACATTAACTGAAGACAGCCGTGCAACGCTTGTAGATATGTCTTAATTAGTTCCAGCCCGTTTATTATTAACAAAAAAACTTAGTTTTATATATTTTCTTGTTTTTATGAAACAAGTTTTAAAAACAGAACTAATCAAAACATAAATATTCAAATTGTGGTAAGGTTTTTTGAGGACTATCAAATTAAACAACATACTTCACTACTGGTTTCAGAAACGGTCTAATGATTTCAGTTCCAATGTTGCCAAATTACTCTTGAGGTGGAATGCTTACACTTTCATTTATAGAATAAACTATATGTCTAATCTATGACATTCATCATTTTCTGCTTTGACTACTTGGGTATCTAATCCTGTTCGCTACACAAAGCCTTCGTCCCTCAACGTCAGTTATCACATAAGGAGATGCTTTCGCCTATACCTGTGCCGTAGGTTCTTTCGTCTAGAAGACGTTATATGAATTAGGTATGACAGAATTTCATCTCTACACCAGCAGTACTTTACTGCCCCCTCATAAGTAACTCTAGTAAATTAGTCCCCTTGAAGGCTTGATTTACCGTCTAGGTACCCTTTAAACCAATTAAAGATGAATAACACTAGTCTTCTACGTATTACCGCGACTGCTGGCACGTAATTTGGTCAAGACACATAGGCAGAAAATGTCATTATCATAATTCTACCTAGAATTTTATTCAACTTAGTCGATATTGCATCAACTATATATTGATACAATTAGCTTTCGCTATACATTCCTCCAAGTTGCTGGTTCAGCCGTTAGGCTATTGACCAATATTCCTCACTGCTGTAATTTTCATCGTGGGCTTTATTCAGGCCCACTGTGATCGATCAACCTCTCAGTTTCGACTACGTGTATAAAGCTAGTTAAGCTTTTACCCTAACTACTACAACTACACGAGATACACACTTCTAAGAGCAAAACCTAAGTTTCTTTGTTATTATAAGGGATCTTTCTCCTTACTCCAAGGCGGTTGTGTTATCTTATACTCACCTGTACACCACTACTAGTTAATTATTAAACCTAGTCGTTCGATTAGCATGTGTCAAGCATTTGGACAGCGTTCATTCAGAGCCATCATCAAACTCAACTAATGTAATTTATATTAATATTTTTTTTTATTATTACAACTTTATGTAAAGTTATAAATTTATGTAATATTTTGATATACTACTAATATAGTATTTTAACTAATTTATAATGATTTAATATTTATATGCCGCTGGCATAGTATTTAACTAATATATTAGTTAAAATTTTGTGCAAAACGTCTAGATATTTTATTCGCCAGTTTATTGTAGGCCGTTACATAATATATTTAGCTTTAATAAACATGTTGTGTTGCTTTTTAAAAAGATCTATTAACTGACCTAAGCATAAGAGTTGATATGATGCTATACAGTATAGGCATAAGTTATCTAATTATACCATAACTTAGCCCTACTGGATACAAATAAGCCAGTTCCTGTTGTTGTTTATGAATCTAAATAAAGGCTAGGTTTAGGGTTGTTATTTCAATGCTATACTATACTAGATGAAAAACTTTTAGTTTTCATCATATTTAATGAGTATATAATTTATTTTCTGCTATAAACCAACATTTATATATTTGCATATCTTTATAGCTAATATATTAGCTATTTGCAAAAATATGTATAAACCTTATAAGCTTTGGACTTCCCTATGCTGTTATTATAGTAACAGCACTAAACAATGTGTATCGCAGTGATATGCACCTATTATTTGCATTGTATACATGGTTACTAATTGTAACATTAATAACATGTTATGTGTATAGGTTAAAATATACACATGCCATTACTTGTATTTCTGTGGAATTATATTATACATTATTACGCATTTACGTTAAGTAAATATGTATGAATTAAGATAAGTATGTTTAAAACAAATAGTCTCTATAGCATACTACATAACTATCTACATTATATATTATAATACTGTTAATAATTTAACAGAAATTAACTATGTTAAAACATAAGTAACATACATAAAACTTAAATTGTTACCATTATAACTTAGTTATAAAAACACGTGTAGCAAATAAACGAACGACTCTTGGCAATATATATTTCGAAAATACATATATCATTACTATAAGTAAGATAAAAGCAAAAGTTATTTGGTTTAGAAAATAAAAAGGTACTAGTTGTGGCATATGAAATAAAATATTATGTGTTGGTGCTATCATTTCTGATATTTGCATGCATCGAAATCTAGTTATAGATAAAAGGGTTACGGGAAATTAAGGATCCTATGTTAACAACCAAGACTAAAATTAATTAGCATATTATTATCTTTTAATCCAATGCAGAAATAAAAAAAGATAATTTTATGGAAATAATGAAGGCAAATGAGCAGGCAAAGCTAATAAGGAGTCATAATTAGTAACCACATGGCTAAGTCTTATTGTAAAAAATTAAGGCTTGTGAATAAAAATCATGTTGTTATGTGTTATTTTAATGTAGATCTAGCGCATCTTTAATGTATGAAGAAGTTAAAACTACAAATACTTGTGCTTGTATAAAAGCTATACCTACTTCTAATCCTGAAAAGGCTATAATAAAGGCTAGAGGTATTAGACCCACAAAAAAATAAACGAAGCCTGATGTCATAATATTATAGGCAAAGCCACTTAAAATATTAAGCAGCATATGACCGCTTAAAATATTAGCTGCTAATCTTAGCCCGAGTGAAACGTTTCTAGCTAAATATGAAATAAATTCTATTAATACTAGTAGAGGTAATAGACCCAAGGGACAACCTGAGGGTACGAATAATGAGAAGAATTTTAGACCGTGTCTTTGAAATCCTAATATAGTTGCTCCTAAAACCACAGTAAAACTTATGAAAAATGTTAAAATAAAGTGGGATGTAGAGGCAAAGCTGTAAGGTACCATACCTATTAAATTATTTATTAGTATAAATGTAAATAAGGCGTAAATAAAAGGGAAATATATTTGTCCTTTATTTGCATTTATTTGATTTACCACTATACTGTGTATAGTAGCATATATAGATTCTTGACTCACCGATCAGCTATTAGCTATTACTTTATTATAGTTAGTCGCTAAAAGGTTTAAAGTTAAAACTAAAAATGCAGCAATCGTTAAGTAAAGTCCTATGTTAGTTAAAGAAAGATGTAAATTAGCTAATATGGGAGCATCTAAACTTAAAAGGTTTCTTATTTCAAACTGATCTAAAGGACTTATTACTACAGAATGGATATAATGTATTGCACAATCAGTCATACTTTAAGATTGAAAAGCGTTAATTAATATACGTACAGACTGTTGTAATGTCTTGCTTATGCACAAGCTAATGCAAAAATAAAGAGTAATATCTAGTGCTTATACACTAGATATTAGTTAAAATGTTTGTAAGGAAAACTGCTACAATAATTTGTAATTAGGATAACCCGTTAAATAATTAACTATAGATATAATGTGGTATTTCTAAAATCTAAAAAATATTTTACTTTTTAATTGTAGAAAAAAGCAATGTTCTTACATTGAGCTAAAATACTATACCATATTCACCATATTAAACCAGACTTAAATCTATAATAAGAAAACGTTACTAGATATAATTTCAAAGCTGTATAATATACATGGTAGTAATATAATAAAAGCTATCACTAAAGGCAGCAAGATAGTTCAACAAAAAGACATTAACTGGTCATAACGTATTCTAGGAAAAGAAGCTCTAACTCATATAAAAACAAATATCATAATACAGGCTTTTAATCCTAAAGTTAAACCATATATTGTACCTTCTATTAAGGGGTCGGATAAAAAAGTTACATAATTAGAGTTTACAAAGGATATATATAAATAAAAGTCAATTTCTTTAATGAGATATACAATGTATGCAAAATTGAATAAATAACCTCCTAAAAATAATATACTTGTTAGTATACAAATAAGAACAATGCTAGCGTATTCAGCTAGAAAAAAAAACACAAAAATAACTGCTGCATGTTCTGTCATAAAACCACTAACTAGTTCAGACTCAGCCTCGGCTAAATCAAAAGGAGCTCTATTTGTTTCAGCTATAGAACCTATAAAAAATATTATAAAGATAGGTAAAAGTGGTACTATGTATCAGATAGCTTTTTGTGCTTCTGTATTAACAGTTAAACTAAGACTGCCGGATAGCAGTATTACAAGTAATATGGCTGAGCTTAAAATAAGTTCATAACTAATTAGCTGGGCCGTACTTCTCAAGGACCCTAAAAACGCGTACTTTGAGTTAGCGGATCAACCTGCTAATAGGATACCGTATGTGGATAATGAGGAAACTGCTAACATATAAAGTATCCCTAAATCAAAATCTGATATAGCTAGACCGGGACCATATGGTACAACAGAAAATCCTAACAAAGAAAAGATCAAAGTTATGATAGGTCCAAGAAAAAAAAGAACTAAATTTGCTTGCGTAGGAGAAACATATTCTTTTAACAAAAGTTTTAAGGCATCAGCAAAGGCTTGTAAAAGGCCATAGTACCCTACAATGTTAGGACCTAACCTTCTTTGCATACTAGCCATTGTTTTTCTTTCCGCAACTGTAACAAAGGCTACGGTTAATAACACTGGTATAGTTACTATTAAAACTTCTAGAATGGATATTAACAGCGGATAATATAACATGGTGATTATAAGAGTTTTGATCATTTTTTTTTTACAAATCTTTTATAGAGGTATAAAAACTAAAAAAAAAAATAAAATTGAAAATAAAATGAATTTGCTGCTCCTTTTGTATTTGTGTATACCAACTACAATGATAGATTTGGAGTGAAATGTACAAATTATTCATTATTATCTAGATAAATTATAGGAATGAGTAAAGTTAAGTTTTTAGATAGCAATCTAAGTTTTGAATAGTATGTTGTATGAAAAAGCAGGCTAATTTAAATTCCTATCTAAGACTCGAACTTAGATCCAAATATTAGGAATATTCTGCTCTACCATTGAGCTAATAAGAATATAACATGCTAAGCTGTTTAGTAGTTTATTTGATACTTGTGCAGTAAGCATCTAAGGTGTTAAATAAGCAGCGTATAGTGAGTAAAAGTTATCTTAAATTTTGTTTTACAACATATTTTATTAACGATAAGGGACATGGGGGAATCGAACTCCTTAGTTATGATTTGCAATCAAACTGCACTACCTTGTACTGCATGTCCCTGGTATGTTATATTTTTAAAGATATAAATTTGTCTGAAAGGGCTCACAAGTCTTTCGCTGACCTAACTTATAATTTATGATCTTAAGTATGTAAACATGACAAGAGCTATCCAAAGCTAATCTACAAATTTAAAAACTATAAACTAAAATAGATCAGATAAATCTTCGGATTATTACAACACCCTTCTGGGACTAAATATGTGATGCACCATATAACCACTACCTGATAAATATTTAAAACGAAACATGTAAACACCTATAAAAATATAATCAGAAATGGGTTAATTTATCCATGGCGACATTTGTTATTAAATATACTTTTTATAATCACAAAACATTGAGTAGCTTGTCTACATTAGGTAAAATAAATATAATAGTCTACTATTTACTTATAATGGTTATGGCAAATAAAAACGCAATAGTAACTGTTATTTGTTTTAGGTTAATACGGCAATAAACCATGTAACGGCTAGGTCAAAAACAGAACAATATTAGTGTGAATTCCTATCTAAGACTCGAACTTAGATCTAAATATTAGAAGTATTCTGCTCTACCATTGAGCTAATAAGAATTGGTTAACGCGTGAATATGTCTAACGCATTAAAGTTTATTATTTCTAAGTAGCTTTAAAAGGTGTCATGTTTTACATCATTACTATAACGTGGCAACAGTAAAGCAACTACTGTTCTTGTAATCAAGAAACAAATTTTTCTATGGAAACTGATTCTATAACTATGGGCATTGAACTGTGTAGTATACCACAAATTTCTGAACATTGACCGTAAAAGGTTCCTTCCCTATTAATCATAACTGAAACCTGGTTTAATCGCCCTGGATAAGCATCACATTTAATACCTAAAGCTGGGCACGCGAGGCTATGAATTACATCGGCACCTGTAACAATAAATCTAACATGTGTTAACTCTGGTATAATCAGTCTGTTATCCACCTCTAACATTCTTAATGCACCATCCTCTAAATCAGATTCAGGTACTAAGTATGAATCGAACTCGATAAATTCATCGTCACTGTTTAAAAAGTCGGGGTATTGATAGCTTCAGTATCATTGATGCCCCTCAGCTAATACAGCCATGGCTGGATCACTTACTTCGTCCATTAAATATAATAATTTAAAAGATGGGAAAGCTATTAAAATTAATATTAAAGCAGGCGTAATTGTTCATATTAGTTCTATCAATGTGCCATGGCTTAAATATTTGTGTGAAATTGGTGCTTCTGTACTAGTGTAGTTTTTAACTATGGATATCAGTAATCATCCTACCCCAAACAAGATTATCACTAAATAAAACAATATATTGTCATGTAGTTCTACTAAACCCTCCATTTGTGGTGTTGCACTATCTTGAAAATATACACCTCAGGGTCTAGGTGCATCACAGTGTAAAAATTGAGCAGTAAAAATGCTTGTATTTGAAAACAGTAGAGTTAAAGCTGGATAAAGTATAGCTAAAAATAATACTAATGAAACAACAATGTCAAATCTGGGAGTAGCAGGAGATCTATAATTAAAACTAGAAATTGTTGCACTTACGTCTGCAATAAGTCGACTTAATGGGTTAACAGATTGCACTACAGCTGTTCTAGAGTACAAATAATCTTTGGATTCTGTGCTAGCCAGCTCAATTAAACTATTTTCGAGTAAACTGATTAAAGGAACTATTATTAAAAAATGTGCAAAATAAATAACTGTTGATATTTGTCCAAATTCTATAAATGGGGATTCCACATGTTTAGCCCCTAATTCCATTAAGATTAAAAAATTACCTACAAAGATAAAGAAAGCTGCTTTACTTAAGGGTTTAAACTGTGTACCTCTTGATCTAGAAAGATCAGTGAACGGCATAACTAATAATATTAATATAGCAGAAAACATAGCAATAACACCTAATAGTTTATTAGGTATAGATCTAAGTATGGCATAAAATGGTAAAAGATATCACTCAGGAACTATAGCAGGAGGAGTTTGCATAGGGTTAGCCATTACATAATTCTCACTGTCTCCTAAAAGGTTAGGCATAAAGAAAACAAATAAAGATAATACTAATATAAAAATAAATATAGTTATTAAATCTTTAAATATAAAGTAAGGGGCAAATGGTAATCTATCATAATTACCTGAAACACCTAAAGGATTACCTGAGCCTGCGCTATCATGTAGTGCGATTAAATGCATTAATGCTAAAGCAGCTAAGATAAAAGGTAGAACAAAATGTAAAGCAAAAAATCTATTTAATGTGGCGTTATTAACGCTGAAACCCCCTCAAATGAACTCAACTATATCTTGTCCAACTCAAGGTATGGCACTCATAAGGCTAGTGATAACTGTTGCGCCTCATAGTGACATTTGCCCGTATGGCAATACATAACCCAGGAAGGCTGTAGCCATCATTAAAATAAAGATTACTGTACCAATTGTTCAAACTAATGTTCTAGGAGCTTTGTATGACCCATAGTATAATCCTCTACCTATGTGTAGATAAACTATAAAAAAAAATGCAGATGCTGTGTTTGAATGTAAATAACGTATCAATCATCCATTGTTTACATCACGCATTATGTGTTCTACTGAGTTGAATGCTTCTAAAACGCTAGCATTGTAATGCATTGCTAAAGTTACTCCTGTAACTATTTGTATTACTAGACAAAAAGCTAGTAAAGAACCGAAGTTTCATAAAAAACTTATATTTGATGGTTGTGGTGAGTCTATTACATATGAATTAACCAATTTCAGTAAAGGGTGACTTTTAAATATTCTCATTTTAATTGTATATATTTTACGTTGTATCTTTATTTTTAGAAATAAGTCTAGTTTTTAGATGTTCTAGATTAAAATACAATTTATTTAGAGTATTTTGCTCTAAATGTAGAAAGTTCTAATATTTGTGTACTAATTGACAAAATTTTTTGCTTGGTTATGGGCGTTTTGCATGCTTGCGTAATGTAAAACATTATAAGGCCGTTACGTTTAGCAAAACTACTATTGGGTAAATTTATTTAGTTCATTGCAAATAATGTGTCCACGTGCCACTATAGTGTATTAAAGTCTATACCTCACTACATATAGGCATACTAATATAAGATTTGTAAAAGTTTATGTTATCACATAGCTTGTTTGTTCGTTACTTATTACTTACACAAAACAGTTTATACTATCTAATCACTTATATTTGTTTTAGATATGTAGGGCAAAGGACTACATGGTATTTACATAAGCAAAAACAAATATCTAAAACCTCCGTTTTAGAACATTAGCAAAATTTTTTAGTTAACTTAGTATATTATAACTAAACCTAACTTGTAATGTTTTACATTACGCAAGTATACAGCATAGATCTAGACAAACTACTTCAAAGTATATTAGTATAAATTATCTTACGGGCTGTACTGTAGTAAAGCTTATGATATTGCTTACATAAGAGATTTATAGTAAATATACAAACAGTAAATACTTAACTCAGCTATACATTTAGCTATATTTAGCTAAAACTGTCTATGTTTTAAATTTAACTACTTACTCAGCCTTTTAGACCAAACGATCCAATACGTATCCTAGATTTTGATTTGCTGAATTGTAAATTAGACTTCGCATAACCTCTTAAAAGAACTGAAGGTAAACCTTTATAAGAAGAGTCCATGTTTTTTATGTTACCTTTATACCTAAGCTTGAAAACAGATCTAGCTGCTGTATTACGTCTGGTTAATCTACCTGCTGCTTGAATCCTTATTCCGCTTACATATTTGTGTTTAATAAGCTTTATAATAGTATTTGCCATAAATAAAGGATAGTTTAAGCACGTGTCATTTGAAGTTAAGCAACTTCTATAATCTTTTAGTTTTGTTAAAAATTCACTAGAACCTATTTTCGATAGTGAAAGCTCTAAGATATCCTCGTTTTGCAATTCTACTTTAGAGCTATCATTAACTTGTATATCTAAGCTATCAGATATTATATCATCCATTTTTATATTTTGTAACTTTCTTTTTCTGTTATATATTTCAGCATACACTGCTGTTCTATCTGTAGGTGGTAGTTTAAACATTAATAAAGAAGTTTTCAGTACTCTTAATAACATATTTTTTCTGTTTCTTAATTTTGTAACTAAAGTTTCTGAAAAAATGTTACTATTATTATATAAATACTTTAAATCTACTAGCTGAAATTCAACTTCTTTATTATAGACCCTGCTTACTAAAGTAGTTAAGGGTAACAAGTATCTTTGCTCAAATTTAGATTTATTGAAAGATACCAATTGTTTGAAGTAGGTAGATAAAATTTCTCTACGTAAACACTTAGATACATAATCCTTTAAATATTTTTTTTCATAATTAGCATAGTGTTTTGAATCTTTCGTTTTATGGTTATCAAACTTATTATAACATACTTTTTTAACCAGCGTTTTTAAAGCAATGTCTTGATGTTTTTTTACTTTTGATCTTATCATTAGAATTTTTTTTGTTAAGGTTTGTAACTTCAAGTTAGAAGGCCACGGTCCATTAAGCTCTATTAGTACCTCTTTTACATCATCGGGTAGAATACTATCGATGTTATCTATTGAGGCTACCCTTTTCATTTTGTTAAGGTAATATTTCTTTTGTCTGTTATAAGCATATATGATAACAATCACCTTGTCGCTTGTGTGTTTCAGCTCCGGTTTGCTAATTAGTATTCTATTAGTTGATAATCTTCTAACTCTATTACGTATGCGAGTAAATCTTACCTTTTTTTCTAGCTTTTGGCTGTAGAAATTGAAGTAGCTTTTTACAAGTTTAAATGTGTCCTTTAGGGCCGTAGGTAATAACTTAATTGTATTTCTGTTGTAGGCATATATACTGTTAAACCATTCTACATGTGCCGGCGGATAGTACTTAGGTTTACCTACGAAGTTTTTATTTACTTCTGTTTCGTTAATTCCTGTTTTAGGTTTGTAATGTTTTTTTGATTTTATATTAAAGAGGTTCAAGCTAAATGTGGAATTAGTGCTATTACTTCGCTGACAATTTACATTATTAATTTCAAGCAATCGCTTAATTTTTTTATTCATAGTTTATAGTTTCTAATAGGATTTCATTAGTTATGTAACATGGCCAGTTCTGTAACTTATGTATCATATGATATTGTCCCAAGCTTAACTTTTAAGTTTTTCCTTCTACATCTTATTTTTTATATAAAATTAGCTGTATAAAGATAAGAGGTTAAGTCATTTTCATTAACATTTTTGTTAATCATTATACAGGCATATCTTATCTTAAGATATGCCCAATAGAATATGGAGGGGTATTTTTAAGATTACCCAGTTACCCATCGTCCAACCCTCCCATAAAACGTACTTTTAAAGTTATTGTTTTATCCTTTATTCTTAAAAACGAGATAAGTAATGTTTTTAATCATTTAGCTTAAAAGAAATTTTTACAAGAAAATTCTCTTTAATTTTGCCTGATGTTTTTAAGTGTTTACCGAACACCAATGGACTAATGCAAAACCAGATAGATAGATACAAGTGTATCTTTTTGCTACAATTCTTGTTTCTTGAATTTTATGAGCTTTGCTTTAGGTATTGTGTATTCAAACAAAACTAAGGCAATAGATATTTATGTTCTGCGAGCATTAGTTTATATAACTACGCCCCGCCCCGCGTAGTCTGTGACAAACAACCAGATATCTATTGTCTCCATATTTTAAAGCAAATCTTAAGCGTAATAAAGTTTTACAAGTTTAGTAGCCAGTAAAGTTATTTATAATGCTTTTACTAGTTAAAGGTAGAAAAGCGTGAGGCTTTGTTAAAGCAAATTAATCCACTCCTAATGAGTAGATAAGTGTTGTTACTGAATAGTGTAATCCGTCTAGTACTGGTGCAGGATACACACCCAATATAACGGTAAATACAACCAGTGTTAATAAGATGTAAAATTCACGCTTATTGAGATCAAATATATTTACCTTAAAAAATTTAGAGTATGAACCAGCAAAAGCTATCCTGTTAAACATATAAATAGTGTAGGCTGCTGAAAAAACTATAGAAGAACTAGCTAACACTCCTAACAGTGGTAATCTTTCAAAAGCACCATATAGTGATAAAAATTCACCTATAAAATTTAAAGTAAGAGGTGTACCACAGTTACCTAAACATAGTATAAAGAAAACAACAGCAAATAGAGGCATTATCTGGGCTATACCTCTATAATAGGTTATTAATCTGGTAGAAGATCTATCGTATAACACACCTCCAGCGCTAATGAAGAGTCCGGACGAAACAAAACCGTGAGCTAAACCTAAAACTATCCCTCCTTCTATACCTTGTATTACATTACTGAAAACACTCATAAGATATACTGCAGCATGAGAAACCGATGAATAAGCGATAAGCTCTTTAATGTCTATGGTTCTTAGTGTACTTATACTGGCGTAAACAATAGTTATAACACCTATAACATAGATTATAAAAGTGTAATTTAAATAAACTTTTGGTAGTAAAGGTAATATTAACCTAAGTATTCCATATAAACTTAGTTTTAACACTATGGCTGCTAATATAATACTACCGCTTAAAGGTGATTCAACATGGGCCTTTAATAGTCAAGTATTTAAAAACATTATAGGCGTTTTAACTGCAAAAGCTATAAAGATTCCAGAAAATAAAAAAATTTGTGTATAATAGTCAAAATTTATTTTATATAAAGCATCGAAGTCAGTAATTCCTGTGATAGAAGACATAGTTACGATAGACAATAATAAAAATAAAGAGCCTATAAATGTATATAAAAATAGATAAAAACTCGCCCTCACTCTATTACTTGAACCGAACGATCCAATCAATATAAATAGAGGAGGTAAGATGCTCTCGAAAAAGACGTAGTACAATAAAATATCAAGAACTAAAAACACTGATAATAACAGTACTTCTAATAACAAAATAGCTATAATAAACAGTTTTAGGTTTTCCGATATTGATTTTCAGTTTGACAATAGTGAGATGGGCATTATTATAGTTGTTAATAAAACAAAGTATATAGACAAACCATCTATACCAAGATATAAATTAAAAGAATTAATTTCATGATACTCTTGTACAAACTGAAACTGATTACTGCTTACATCAAAAAAAGCAAATATGACCAAAGAAATTAATAAAGTTAGTACTGATGTTTTCAAAGCAGCCGACTTAATACTTTTATTACCTATAATAGATGAAGATGTGTTATTATCTAAAGCATTTTCAATCTTTTGAGTTATAGATGTGTCAGCACTTAAGCCATTTTCAACGTTAGATAAAGATATCTCAGTATCTAAAGTACTTTTATAATTATTAGATAAAGGTACATTGGTATTTATAACACTGTTGTTAGGCTGAGGTAAAGAAACATTATGGTACATCTTAGTAGAAATAATAAGTACACCTATTAAAGGTACGGATAGTAGTAAAAGAATTAACATAGTGTAGAGTATAAAGTAAAATTTACCGCAGGATTCCTCATTACCATAAAATTAGCACAAGGTAACATAATATGGGCACAAGAAATCTTTAGTTAAAGCATATCGTGAAGTGCCTTCACTTAAACACAGCATGATCTTGTAATACTAACAAATTATGTTATCAAGAGAAACAAGGGCGGAAGAGCATTAAACCCTCTACATTCAATGAATAAGTGTCTTAAAACGTATAAGATTCATTGTTTTTCACAAAACAACGAGCGCTTCAGCTCTTTAAGGCTACCTGATGCGACAAAATTAATTAAATGATTATTTAATTAGTATTAGGATAGTTACTATGATTATGCGAAATTGTATCACCACAATAGAAAAAAAATAACATAGTAATGGTGTTTAGGCTTTATGGCCCATGTCAGATAAACTATTAATAGTATTTATGCCTTACGATACCCTTCTCCCTTTGTACCCTATTACTAATAATATATATCTAAGTAATAAAGCTCCTACGTTTCCACCCATAACATTGTAAAATGTATAGGATGGGATAAAGGTTTATCATTAAATAAACTCTAGTTAGCAGGAAACCGCACCGTCTTTTGTTTATAAAACAAGAAATAAATATATACACAAGATGTTGTGGCTGACCACCTTGTGCTAGACCCTTTTTTTATTGGTGTACAAAAACTTATTTAGTTAACTTATACTTCTAGGCATTCCTTGTGAACCTAAGATAAAGGTATCTATGTAGAACTGTTTTTATGATAAGATACTTTAGTTTAATTAAAATTATAAAGTATGTTTACCAATTGTTGTATGTTTTCTTGTTGAGATTGTAACTTTATTTATAGATTTTTTACAATGCCCTCAAGTTGTTATAGCGCTGGCAATTTACGCTCGATAAATTTTACTGTTGCATCCGCTATTTTGTTTTCGCTATGTTATTGAGCCTCAGAGTGCATATAATTTAATTTGTTATAGTCACGCTGTTTACTAGCTAGTTGAGCTTTTTGATTTTTTAACTCTGCTTTTGTAGTGCTTTGTTCAGCTTTCAGATTACCTAAGCGGGTAGATAAAGTACTTTATCTGGCTTTGGTGTTAGTTTTGGTAATGGCGTACTTTGAACAGGTAAACTAGTAAATGCATGTGGTTTGGGTGGACTATTTAAACCTCACTCTAAAGAATTAAAAGTTCTAGATAAATATGTTTGTAGTATATCGTAATAAAACTGAGGAGTTAATCAAGGATACCTTGATGTAGCCTTACCTTCTACTAATTGTACGTATAATATGTATAAAAACAATCAAGTAGCTATCACACTAATAATTGATCCGAAACTACTTACTAAATTTCAACCTGCAAAAGCATCAGCATAGTCACTTATCCTTCTAGGCATTCCTTGTAAACCTAAGAAGTGTTGAGGGAAAAACGTAACATTAACACCTATAAATAGTATTCAAAAATGTATTTTACCTCATGACCTGTTGTATTCCATACCTAAGATCTTAGGTATTCAGAAGTATCACGCACTATATAGTGCAAACACGGCACCCATACTTAAAACATAGTGGAAATGAGCTACGACGTAGTAAGTATCGTGGAATGCTATGTCAAGGGAAGCGTTCGCCAAAACGACACCACTTAACCCTCCCACAGTGAACATGAATACAAACCCTAATGCAAATAGCATGAAGGGTGTTAATAAAAAGGATCCACCATAACATGTGGCTAATCAACTGAATATTTTAATACCAGTTGGTACGGCTATAATTAAAGTAGCAGCTGTGAAATATGCTCTTGTATCCACGTCTAGACCAACACTATACATGTGGTGTGATCAGACTACAAAACCTAACACACCTATGGACATCATGGCATATACCATTCCAAGATAACCAAATACACTTTTATTAGAAGCGGCGGAGATAGTTGTACTAATTACACCAAAACCTGGTATGATTAATATATAGACCTCTGGGTGACCAAAAAATCAGAATAAATGTTGGTACAGGATAGGATCACCTCCACCCGCTGCTTCAAAGAAGGATGTGTTGAAATTTCTATCAGTTAATATCATTGTAATACCTCCGGCTAGCACAGGTAGAGATAATAATAACAAAACAGCTGTTATAACAACAGCTCACCCAAATAAAGCTAGTTTGTGTAGTCTAATACCAGGGCTTCTCATATTCAGGATAGTAGTTATGAAGTTCATCGCCCCCAATAAACTACTTACACCTGAAAGGTGTAAGGCAAATATAGCTAGGTCTACGCTAGGTCCACTGTGACTTTGTATTCCGGAAAGGGGTGGGTAAAGAGTTCAACCTGTTCCTGCTCCGTTTTCAATACCACTAGCAAACAAAAATAATAATATACTTGGTACTAATAGTCAAAAACTAATGTTATTCAGTCTAGGGAATGCCATGTCTGGACCACCCACAAGCAATGGTAATAAAAAATTACCAAAACCTCCTATCATAGCTGGCATGACCATAAAAAATATCATAACTATAGCGTGAGCAGTTATTATACTATTGTATAATTGATTATCTTGTATAAATTGCACTCCCGGGCCTGAAAGCTCTAACCTAATCAATACGGAAAAGGCCGTTCCTACTAGACCAGCTAGTAGAGCAAAAATAAGATACAAGGTACCTATATCTTTAGCGTTTGATGATAAAAATCATCTTTCTAATCATAGAGATATATCACTTTTGTTTGTGTTTAACTTATTATCCGTGGTTTTAATCATCAAATCGTAAGAATTTTTGTGATCCCTTAGAGATAAGGTCTGTTTTTCAGATTCGGTAGGCAAATTGGCGGGAATAGACATAGATGAAAAGCAGTCGCCACATAGTAACTGATTAAAAAAAAGCTTTATGCGGTCTAATAATTATATATCTTTCTTATAGTACCTACTGTTTTGTTTGTTCCAGCCAACTGATCTGTTTGTTATATCGTCTCCACAAGTGATTAATTTTTGCAATTAATATTACTCAAGCGCCAAAACTATAGGCACTGTTTATAGGTGGTACAGCATATATTATTTAAATATTTATAGCCGGGTAAGACATATTATTTATACATAGATAGGAACTTAAACATCCTGCGTTAAATATCTTTATTACATCTCTACGGTGGATATTTAGATTATTACTTTATTATTTAGAGTAGAGATTAAATAAGTTTAGCCGCTCATACGCTAGAAAACTAATATAAGTAACTAAAAATTAATACGTTGTCGCACTAATGAGGAGTTAATACGCCTGATCGTGTTTACAGTGTAGCACCGTAAATTTTGTATTTCGTTTTCTGTATCTGCTAGATCTGGTTACCAACATCTTTACTATGAATAATATTAGTGCTAAAAGGAGTGAGATAAATGTGATAAAAAATGGCGGATAAGTTTATTGAGGTAAAGTTGATAGGCAGTTTAGTAGAGATAGACAAAAAAGATACATATAAACGGACCTAGAAACTAGTGAAAAATAGTCCAAATCTAGTTGTGGGGTTGTCACAGCATGATCTTTAAACGAATGGTACTGCTCCTATTGTAAAACTGTTAGTAAAGCAAATATTATTAAAAACAATAAACTTATGTCTACAAATGAGATATAAGGTATTAATATGTATGATATTAAACCGATTAGTATATATAAAGCATAAGAGGTGATTACGCCAGTATCTAATTTGCTTAAAGCGTTACTCAACTTAAGTAACCCTTTTTCTAGACCATAGGGCCCTAATAGCTCAATAGAACCTTTATCTAAAACTTTTGTAGTTTGACCTCCCAATTTAAAAATAAAACAAGTAATATACCTATTATATAAAGATTCCACGAGTAAACGTTGGTTAAAAAAACTAAAGATATTGTAACCTAACCTAGTGAACTTAAAGTGAACAAGTGTTTTAGGTAAGAACTCAGATAAAATTAAAGAAATAGCGATAAATGAAACTGTTAACAATAGAGGTAAAAGTTTAAACAAAGTAGGAACAGCAAATTCAGTTTCTAACATAATTTCGTGTAAAGGGTGTATAAATAAACTGTTGTCCGCAAAAAAAGCAGATGCCAATCCTATAAATACGTTCTTGGTAATGTAACCAAAAAATATAGAAAAAATAGCCAAGACTATTAAAGGCAAGCTCATAAATATGTCACCTTCATGTGCTTTTTTATAATTAATCAAAGGTCCATTGGCATTAGTCAAAAAGGTTAAATATAAAACTTTAACTGAATATAAAGTAGTAAATATTGCACCTATAGTTGCAATGACATATGCAATTATGCCAGAAAAATGAAATTGTCCGTAAGCAGATTCAAGTATAAAGTCCTTAGAGTAGAAACCAGTCATAAAAGGGAAAGCTACTAAACTAAGAGAAGCTATTAACATAACTGAATAAGTCAAAGGTAAAAAAGTTATCAGCCCACCATATTTCCTGAAATCTTGGTTATCAGCTACAGCATGTATTACGGCACCAGCACCCAAAAATAATAATCCTTTATAAAAAGCATGATTAACTAAATGGAATAAGGCAACATTATATGAAGAAAGACCAACAGCTATAACCATCATGCCTAATTGACTCATAGTGGAGTAAGCTATAACTTTTTTAATGTCTTGTTGGAACAAACCTATTAGCGAACTAAATACAGTTGTAATACTTCCTATTCATAAACAAAGTATTAATACTGTTGAACTGTATTCTATAAGAGGGGATGCTCGCATCAATAAATATACACCAGCTGTGACCATTGTGGCGGCATGTATTAATGCAGAAACAGGCGTAGGTCCCTCCATGGCTAGAGGTAATCAAACATGAAGACCTATTTGAGAACTTTTAGCCATAGCTCCAATTAACAAGCAAATACCGATAATAGTAACAACATTACCATTTACATACGGAGCTAATGAAAATACGGTAGAGTAATCCAAATTACCAAACGTTCATATCATAGCAAACATACCTAATGTTAAAAAGCAATCACCCACTCTGTTAGTTAAAAAAGCAGAAAGAGAACTCTGGTTAGCTGCTATTCTAGTAAATCAAAAACTTACTAACAAATACGAACAAACACCCACACCTTCTCAACCCACAAACATTAATAGAAAGTTGTTTGCTGTTAAGAGCACAATCATCATAAAAGTGAATAAACTTAAATAACTGAAAAATCTTTGGTTATGAGGATCATGACTCATGTAACCTATCGAATATACATGCACTAAAGAAGAAACTATTAATACAGGTATTAACATAGAAACTGTTAAAGAGTCAAAATTAAACGCCCATAATACGTTAAGGGATTCTGAATCAATTCATCTAAATAATGAAACTGATACAGGTATATTGTTTATACCCACCTCTAAAAAACCAATTGTTGCCATAAGTGTTGTAGCTATTACGGATAAACATGTAATTAATTGTGCACCGCTAACTCCAACTTTTCTACCGAAAAATCCAGAAACTATTGAACCTAATAAGGGTAAAACGATTATGGCTAGATACATTATTTATATTCTATAGCTATACTTCCTCTTAGTCTATAAAAAGCCACTAGGATACCTAAGCCAATAGCTGATTCTGCTCCGGCTATAGCTATTACATAGATGGCATATGTTTGCCCTAATATATCATCAAAGCTAAGTGAACTTACCAATATTAAAAATGTAATAGCCAAAAGCATTATTTCTATAGAAATAAGCATTAAAATTATATTTTTCCTATTTAAAACGAATCCCAGAATTCCTATTAGAAAAAGTATTAGTGATAAATTCATTATTATGTTATATTGTATAGATGTGTATTTAAATTATTTATTTTTTAGAGATAAACTTATATAAATAACTAAAAAGTTTTTTGCTTTAAAGTTTCTCAATATGAAGCTCTAATTGCCCATCATAATTAGAAGTGGCACAAAGAAATAAAGGCTACATGTAATGCCAACAATAAAATTAAACATGAAGATTTTATTATTTTAATCTCTAGGCCGTTAAATCAAGATGTTAAACAGCAAATATCTAGAGTAAATAGAGAAAAGACTTTTATTAGAGCATAACATTTTCGATTTAATCTAAAGGTCTACAATAAATATATAGGTGACCTAAAACTAAATATAAATTAGGCCAGGCTATATAAGGAATACAGAGACCTTGCTAAAGAGTATAAAATTAAGATCCAACCTAATTATTAATAGTGTAATATTATTTACTATCAGTATTATCCTTTCTGTCTATAGATAAATTTAACCTAGCGTTTACTGTACTAAGATAATTAGAGTTGTTAGCAGATACGTTGCTAGTTGATACATTAGGGGATACATTAGTGATTTGTCTACTATCTATAGATAGCGCTTTTTTACCTAACTCAAAAGCAAAACCTAAAGTTAAAGCTAAAAGAAATAGTAAAAGTATAGTTAAACCATATATTCCATTTGTGTAAGCACTAACCAAATATGGGTAAACTAACAAAATCTCTAGATCAAACAGCAAAAATAATAAAGCAAAAATGAAAAATGATATACTAAATTGCGTTCTATTTTGACCTAAAAATGAACTGAATCCGCACTCGAACGCACTGTTTTTCTCCATATACGGGTTATGCGGAGCAAAGATTAAATTAACAGCTAACAATATGAAAGCCAGTAATGGTACAAATAAGAAAAAAAATATAGTACTAGACATCTAAGGATTAAACATTATAAGTGCTAGTATCTTTGATGATATGTTCACAATACCCTGGGGTGTGAACATAAAAAGTAATAATATTAAAGTTAAAATGGAAATAGTAATAGTTAAAGAAGATGATAATGTTATATTGTTTATTTTAAAAGTTACCACATCTATGTTGTTTTTATTTAAAGATGAAGTAATAGTAGCTTTTAGAGTAGTTTTTTCAAAATCTTGGTTTAATTCATGGTCGTGTGTGTCAAAAAATATTTGTTTAATTACACTTAAGTAATAAACGGCACTTATAACACTAGTTAAGACGGCTATTAATGTTAAAAAAACAAAACCGCTATCTATAGCAGCAGATAGTACCATTTGTTTTGCAAAAAACCCTATTAAAGGTGGTATACCTACAAATGAGAATAAAGTAATAGCTAAACTTAAGGCTAATACGGGGTTGAGGTAAAAGTAACCTTTCAGTTGACTAGTTAGCTGTATAGGTGAATTATTTATATCTAATAAGTTTTTGTATTGGTTTTTAAGAGCGTCTTTAATTACGAAAGGGTATAAAGAAAATCCTATAGCAATCAGCAACATAAAAGCATTTAAGTTTGTAATAGAGTATTGCATTAAGTAAAATATGAAGGCCTGTATGGACTCCAGACTGTTAATGCTTAATGCTAAAAGCATAAAACCAAGGTGTGATATGGTACTATATGCAAACAATCTTTTTATTCTAAATTGCGTTAAACCTAATACAGTACCTATGATCAAAGATAAAAAGGAACTAAACAATAAGGCGGAAGTTCAGCTAAAGTTAAAAGCAAAATAGAAGTTACTAGTATAATGCACCAGTTCTAATAAGAAAATTAAGATAGATATTTTAGCCAAAATAGCTACAAAAGTTGTAACTATGGTAGGTATAGCATCATATACATCAGGACTTCAGAAATGGAATGGTGCAGCAGATATTTTAAATAAAAACCCTACTGACATAATTAAGAGAGAAATGTTTAAGTAAAAGGGTTTATACCAATCTAACATATTACTTGTATATTCATTAGCTATGCTAGATAAACCAGTTATAACATAATAGCCATCTAAACTTGTTGTACCGGAGTTTGCATATAATAAACTTGTACCTAAAAGTATAAAACATGAGGATAAACCACCTAGTAAAAAGTAAGTAAGACCCGCTGAAGTAGATAATTCAGAATTTCTGTAAAGTGTACAAAGTAAGTATAATCCATAACTTTGTAGCTCTATAGATAGAAAGATTGAAACTATGTCGCTAGCAGATACTAAAAATGTACCTCCTAATATAATAAATAATATAATTAAAGGATATTCGATTATCCTAAATTGCTGTCCCATTTTATTAACAAGATTTGTATCATAGTAGATATTAGTAGATAGCAGAGTATAGAAACTAGCATAGTTTTTAATTCAAAGTTTTCTAGGATAAAAGGCAGTTAATTGTAAAATGATGGCACTTATGAAAAAGATAAAAACATGAAAGGTTTGTGTTATAGGGGTAGCGTGAAAGAGACCGCCGTATAGACCTATACCCTCAGCCAGGAAAGGCGTATCAAGGTTTTTTAGTGCTATTAAAGAAGAAGAAAGCAAAATTAAAATAGTTTGTCTTGAGTATAGAATGGATTTATCTCGTCAAGAAGTGACGGCATTAGATAATAATAAAAATAATAAAGAAAATATAGTCATTGTTTTTATAAGATTCACACTTACCTATTTTTATAAAAAAAAAACAGAAAAAAAGTAATGATAATAACAACCTTACATACTATGTACAGTTTAGATTTTGTAAACTAAACATATATTGCTTAGAAGTAATATAGTTAATAGCAAAAGAGTTAACAATAAGATAGTTAGATGCCAGCCAGGAGAGAAACTCGAATTCCCATTCTTAATGCATGAAATTAACGTTCTGACCAGTTGAACTATCCTGGCATAAATTAAAAATATTTTTCTATCTAAGATTTAACATAAAAATTTAGCTAATTTAAAGGGTGGATACCCTGACTTGAACAGAGAACCCACTGTTCCACATACAGTTGCTCTACCTATTGAGCTATAACCACCTTTAATTTTTATTCGCTCTACGTGTAGCCTGATCTTATGTTGGAGTGATTCGAACACTCAATAATAAATACCAAAAATTTATGACTTGCCCATTAGTCTACAACATAGTGAAGTGTAGTGTATTTAAATGTAGTATATTTAAATATAACAAAAAACACATTTGTACGTAAAGTACATAATTTCTAAGATAAATCCGACTTGTACGGATAAGATTTAAAAGGGGTATACCGTGTTAGCCTATTTAAAGTAATATTTGTCATTTAAAAAAGTGCCTTTTGATATATTTTTACTTATACTAGAGTAGGACAAGCCCTCAAAATTACCTGCTTCTCTAATAGTAGGCAATGATTTTATTAAATTCCAGTTTTTATTGTATATACAAACGGGAGTTCCTATTGTACTCAATTTTAGTTTACTTCTAGTTATTTAATTTACTATGTGTTTGCTACCCGGTTTAAACGCTCATTTGTATAACTTACTTCTACGTAAATCACCCCTTTTTAATTTGTCGAGATCTGAATGCTCACAACCTAGCATAGACCCTGCTTTTTATTAGTATTTAGCGATGGTGAATATTTATTTCAGTAGTTTTGCTCTAGATTTATTATTGCCTTCATTTCCGATGTGATGTTTTCTAATATACTATACTCAAAGTTATTTCACCCAAATTATTACCTTTATACCTACAACATTTATATCTATGTTGCCTGAAACGTTGTGCTAAATTTATAGCCGAACCTGTGTAAAACCTAGTTTCGTCGAGAACTAATATGTAAGCATATATACCTGACCCCATACCTAGCATATTCTCGTTGTAAATGCGATTAAAGATGTAGCCTTTATTGTTTAGATTTAATCATTTCGTGTTTTCCATGTATAGATAACAAGACTCGAACTTGTACGGCCTAAACCATTCCATCCTAAGTGGAAATTGTCTACCAATTCCAACATATCTATTTGAATCCATCTATTTTAATTCATGTCTACCAATTCCATCACTACCTTTTTAGTGAATTAAAAAAAAAATATATATAAGTTTTAACTAAAAATCCCTTCAATCTTAAATTGTAAATTAATTTTCGCTAAAATATTACATAAGTACGTAAATGCCCAAGATAAGATTCGAACTTATAACCTAAACATCTTCAGAGTTCCGCTCTACCAGTTGAGCTTCTTAGGCTGTATAATACATATGTGTGCAGTAGAAGTGTAAAAATTACTTTAAGTATTGGAGATATCAGGAATCGAACCCGAATTAACGATGTGCAAAATAGATGTTTTACCAGTTAAACTATATCCCCTATTAAGAGCTATTTTTGCTAAAACATATGTTTGTTTCTAGATAACTAGAATACAGTTACTAATACAGTTAATATCCAAGAAACGACTTGAACGTTTACGGCAATACGCCAGCGAATCTTAAGATCGCTCTGTCTACCAATTCCAGCACTCGGACTAGCATGTAAGCAAATATGCATATGATTATAAGGTTAGGGCCAGAATGATTTGAACACTCATCTAAACCGTCATGAGCAGTTGGCTTTACCAATTAAGCTATAACCCTTTTTAAGTTTTATATACTTGGAAACATTTTTATCATTTCTAATAGACATAAATGGTTACGTGCTTTTAATAAAAAAGTATTTAGCAAAAAGCCAAGTCTTATCTAGTGGTTATTATATATGTTTAGTCTAGATAACATCTAATATAATTCTTGTAATCTAGACTAAAGCAATATGCGGATAAAGGAATTGCACCCCTGTATGCTGGTCATGAGCCAGTTATGTTACTGTTACATCAATCCGCATTTTTATTTACGCATTATTTATATAGATAATAAAATATAAGTATTACCCTATTAGCCCAAGCGGGATTCGAACCCGCGGTGTATTGGTGAAAACAATATGTCCTACCGCTAGACGATTGGGCCTATACTTAAGATATTTGATAATCTTGGTTTTTTATAAAAGGGTTTAATAAAGAAAAAATGAGCCCAGTGCAAGTATCGCACTTGCTTCTACCGATTACAAAACGGTAACATTACTTTTATGCTAACCAGGCTTAAAGCTATAACTTAGTTACATATCTTTTGTAGACATGTTTTTTATAGTATACAGTGTAAAGATAAGCGTATTATTTAGTAAATTATAAAATTAGTACTTTGTGCCTAAAAATGTCACAATTCTTTAAGCCAAAGCCTATTAATTAAAGTCATATAACATTTGTTATCTACCCTATCGTAAATTAAGTTACAATATAGTAAAAAAAAATATATAAAGACCTAAAATCGTAGTATTATACTACATATATTTAAGAATATCTTAAGGTATGTTTCGTGCCTAGATGCATTCAGCACTTATCTTTAACTAACATAGCTTTCCTGCCGTGCCTATCCTGGACTAGGTATATCATCTATTTTAGTTTTTTTATACCTAAACATTATTTTAGTGAAAAATAACATCCCAGTATAAGCCATGGAACTTTTGGGGATTGCGCCCTTAGTTATAAACTTATAAGTCATAGTAACTATATTAATATAGGTAGATAAACAACAGGTAAACCATAGGTTAATATACCCAACTCCTTACGTACAAGGGGCTATCCTTATTTTATTCTAATTTCCTCTAGAAGATAGAAACCATACTGTCTCACGACGTATTTAACCCAGCTCGTGTAGCTCTTTAATGGACGAACAGTCCTACCCTTCATGTCTCCTGCATTCATGTGGATGAGCTAAGCCGACATCGAGGTGCCAAACTGCGCACTCAATTTGAACTCTCTGGCGCAATTAGCCTGTTATCCCTAGCGTAACTTTTTCAATAATCCAAAACCTTTCCTTTATGCATCTTGTGATCATATGCCCCGCTTACGCGACTGATAGACGTGTAAGTCAAACAGTAAAGCAGGATTAAGCCGTTAAACTTGGTAAGTATAATAATTATCATCTAACAAGATATCTAGATACTATTCATTTACTTGTGTAGAGGCCTTATCGCCTCTACACAAAGCTAGATATTAAAGTAAACAACAAAAATCATTATTCACAAATAAGCCCCCTATTATATTAATCTTAATGTAAGTGTATAATTATATATTTACATGCTTATTATATAGAGAGGGCAGTATTAAAGCAAATAACGCTTTAATTACAACTACATTTAATGTAGTTAAAATCCTACTAAAAAAAATAAAGCTCCAACTTAAATGGATATGTAACTGAATTAGCATAAAATTAATACCAATTTCAGACTAAATATTATAAACATGTCTTATACAAATCGTAATTTGTATAAGACATGTTTAAATGCAATATGCAATTTTACAAAAGTGAATTTGGATACTCCCAGGTACTTTTTATGGGATCTGTGCCCCGCATAAACTGCCACCTAGCAATTGTTCCTATAAATTTTTTACAACCAGTGCTCATGTCATAAATATTAGCACGAAATCTTAAAAGAATGGCCACTTATAGACCTATCTCCTGGTAGGGTTTATATAATATGATAAATGAAGTAAAGGTGTTTCAATTCTATCTTAGCGATTACCTTATACACTACGACTCATTCTATCATACTCAGTAACTAGCAACAGTAAAGCTGCATAGGGTCTTCTCGTCTAACTAGAGGTAAACTGTATCTGCACAGTTATTCCAATTTCACCGAGCCAATCATTGAGACAGCTGTTGTATCGTTACATCATTCATGCAAGACCGCATTTAACGGCCAGGGTATTCCGCTACCTTAGGACCCTTATAGGTAAGGCCGCCATTGAACGGGGGTTCCTTCAAAACCTAGCTTATGTTATTTAACTAAGAAAATCCGATAGCCAGCCGCCATCGGGCAGAGATCACACTCAATACTTCGAATTCATTTCTTTGCAGCGTGCTTTGTTTTAATTAAACAGTCGTACAACACCATTCTGTGCCTCCTCTTCCTACCTGATATTAATCAAGAGGAATGGCCCACCTTATCCCGAAGTTACGTGAGTCAATTTGCCGAGTTCCTTAATGATTGTTCACTCGAACGCCTTCGTATACTCTACTTGCTTACTTGTGTTAGTATTTAGGTACGGTAATATCGCACCTCAGGTTTATATTTACCTAAGGTGCAATGTTTACAGTTTTCCGGAACATTTGTCACTAATATCTAAAGAGATATGTCTAAAAATGTTATTTTCTGTAAAAGCTAGATTTGCTCATCGTCTATCCCTTTTGGGTTTTTTTGTAAAAATTAGATTTTACACATATAAACATAACAAACTTAGAGGCCGTAACTTTATCTAAATTCCATAAGCTTTAGGCGAGGGTAACACCCTTTATCGTTACTCATGTCAGCATTTTCACTTGAACTGTTTAATTTTAGTCCTTATAAAGGAATAATCTAAAACCTGCCCAATGTTCCGCTACCCCATTTGTACAATATACAATCTATATTTTTACATATGGACAAGGTTTCGGTAAATTGTTTAGATCCGTTAAATTTTTGGTGCTTTTATCCATATTATTATATAAAAACCAGTGCTCTGTTACGAGATCTTCAAAAAATGGCCGCTTCTAAGCCTATTACCTGGCCGGATGGGACAAATACTTCCTTAATTTCACTTAACAAAAATTTTGGAACCTTATTAACTCTTGTTCTGGGCTGTTTCCCTTTAGACATACAACCTTATCGTACTATGTCCGATTATTCAATATTCATATCTAGCCCTTCCGAGAACAAATACTCACTGATAAAGTCTTCACGACCCCCCAATGTCCACAAAAAGCGTTTTTTCCTTAAACATTTTATAGCTGAAAAAAAAAATACTAGTTGTATGAGATCACAATTCTGTACCTTCTGATATTCTATTTAAATTACCTACTTATATAGGTTTCGCGGAAAACCAGCTATCTTAGTCAGTATTGTCTTTCACTAACTTACCACAATTCTTCGGATATCTTTACAACGATAACCCGTTCGGACTTTTATAATCCTGATCATGGTAAGATCACTAAGTTTCGGGTCTAATCTTTGATACTACATCATTATATCATAATTGTTTTATCTACGCATTAGCGCTCGCATCAAATATTAACTTGCTGACCCATTATGCAAAAGGTACGCTCTCCTTGCTTACTTAAACATTTCTTGAGCTGCTTATAAAATTGCTATTTAAATCATTTCCCTCACGGTACTATTCACTATCGCATATATATCATATTTAGTCTTAGAGGAAGGTTCCCCTTTTGTTCAAACAGATATGCACTCCATTTTACTATTTAAGACTTTTCTTGTTTCATTCACATTACTCAAAGAATCTCTTTTGATTTATTTTCCTGAAGTTATTAAGATATTTCAATTCACTCCGTTTATTTTATGTAAATATAATTTCTTATTAGAGTTTAACATGTGCAAACCTCATGTAACATTACACAAACCACTTTTAGCTGCAAACCTCCCTATTTTTAATTTTGTGGATCGGGCCCAAACCACTCCTGAATAAATTCAGCAGGGTCCAGTGCGGTTCAAACAGCTCTCTTTGATATATAGCTATGATTCCGTAACAATTTCTTTATATACTATTATCTCATTTAAATGATAAAATAATACTGTCCATATCACTATTGTATATTACAGATCTTATCTGTTTTAGATATTATAGGTTTTATTTGTTTTAGATATTTTTTTCATACGTATAGTTTGTTTTAACGTAAAACAACAACAAGTATTATATAAATATGTAATCGGGTCATTATGATTCGAACATAACAATTCCTCAACCCAAATGAGACGCCTAACCAACCTGGCTCTAACCCGTATATTTAAATAAGTGGTATAATAAATATTGCAGATGTTATCCCTTCAGAGAATATCCGATTCGAACGGATGTGATCATTTTAACCAAATAAGTTTCAAGCTTATCACCTTAAACCACTCGGTCAATTCTCTCTTACTTTGGGATTAGTTAATAAAACTAACTGATTCCTTAGCGATTTGAACGCCAAACCTACTCTTATCAAAAGTATACTTTACCAATTAAGTTAAGGAACCTTTAAATAAGATGTATTACTTATCCTTTACCCTCATTAATTGTTATTAAAAATAATAAATATAAATAAAGTAAATATTTACTTTAACTCTTATAAATTAAATGTCATTTATAAAACCTACGGAAAAAAGATGATTCGAACATCCAGGTGTTAATTACACAATATTTAGCAAATATCTTGCTTTACCAATAGCGATTTTTCCTGTATATTAATAATAATATAATGATGTGCGAGTTAGGCCGGCCATGATCCGGCATCTACTTCCTCGACAAGGAAGCTCTTTGCCAATTAAGTTACTAACTCTAAGTGTCATTTACTACGGCCAGTCGAAGTCGAATCGACACACTTTGTTTGGAAGACAAACGGTCTACCATTAACCTATGGCCGTTTTTTTAGATATAAAAAGATTATATAAGAAATACATCAAGGCTATAAATAAATACTCTTTCCGATTTTATAGATAATAAGGTATACAATCTATTTTTTATTAGATTACAGTAGTAAAAAACTTTGGTCCTTTGGCTAAATTTATCATATTTTTAGCTTTTTATCGGCTTTTATCGTTTAAATCGATTTTTAATGTTTTCAGCCTTATTAATTTAAACTATGACCCCCAGTAATATATTGATATAAAAAGAACTAGTCAAACAATGTCTACAAAATGTCAATAAAGTATAGAGGATTCTAGACCCAAATGATGGTTTTCAGTGAAATGGTAAGCTAACACTCTTCATAAGCCTACAGCTATAAAAGCAGTTCCTATCATTACGTGTAAACCGTGGAAGCCTGTACCAAAGTAAAAACAGGAACCATATGTACTGTCAGATAAAGTAAAAGAAGACACTGTATATTCCAGGCCTTGCAATGCAGTAAAAATTACTGCTAACATAACTGTGAGAACTATGCCATATAATGCACCCCTTCTAAACCCTTGGATCAAAGAATGATGGGCATATGTAACTGTAAAGCCTGAGGATAACAGTATAACAGTATTAAGTAAAGGTAGTTCAAAAGGATTAACTGATTCTATACCACTAGGTGGCCATTGGGCTCCCATTTCTACTGCAGGTGATAAAGCGCTATGAAAAAAGGTTCAAAAGATAGCTAAAAAAAACAATGCTTCACTCACTATAAATAAAGCGACTCCCATATTTAGCCCTCTTTGTACTGCTAGAGTGTGGTTACCTAAATATGTTGCTTCGCTAATTACATCTCTAAATCAAAATGACATAGAACATATAAGTAAAACTAAGCCCAATATTAAAAATTCCTGTGCTGCAGAAAAGCCGTGCATTGTTAAAACACCTGAGGTAGTTAGAGCTAATAGAGAAACACAGGTAAAAATAGGTCAGGGTGAAGGAGAAACAAGATGGAATGGGTGGGCCTGAAAATTGCTTCTCATTAAGTTTGTCATGTTGTTATTAGTTTTATATACTCGTACACCATCATATGTGTATGAAGCATTAACATTAATTAATATTAATTATACATATTGTTATTTTCTTGTTGTTATTGGGATACTTTATATTAGGACTTTTAGCCTAAAAAAAAAAATTACTTATAGAAATCACGATTTCTATAAGTATACACATTTGGATAAATGATAACCATGTAAGGCTATAACTTGTCTGTTTTATATAACCAGAATATATATTATTTAATTTGTGATTTCTAGAAGTTTATTACTTTTTAAAAGGCTAAGCGTATAGAGTTTATCTAATTGTTTATTTACACTGAACTACAGCCAGAATAAAGGTTTAAAAACCTTACTATGCATACTGGAATCAGCCTTGTACTGGCTTTTCGTCTAGGGTTTATTGATAAAGGTAAAATTGTAGATAAATATAATAGGTAAGCTTATTACACATATCTAGACTGTGTAATAGTTAGTATCTGTGATATACCTAAAGACATTGTTGCTTATAAACACTAGCATGAGTATAAAGACGAAGAGCAACATGCACAGCAATGCCAAGACCAGTCTTAACCTAAAGATAAGAAATAAGTGACTCGAACACTTAACCTACCGTGTGTAAAACGGTAGCTCTACCATTGAGCTAATTCCTTTTTATGCTTATATTCTTTTTTTGCAAACATGTTTTTTATAGCACAGTGAAAAAAAATGACTCTACTAACAATATAGTTAGCTAATCCTACCTGTGTAACTATAAAGATAAAGATAAAGATAAGTAGAAGTAAAAGTATATTTATGTATGAATATAGGTCTTTAGATTAAGACCTGCGGGATTTGAACCCACATAATGATGATTAAAAGTCACATATTTTACCAATTAAACTAAAGTCTCTGTGTTTATTTTATTTTTCATCCAGAATACTCTCGCATTGTGATCCGCATAATATGTTAATATAGTAAAATTTTTAGACGAAAAGCTATTAATTTTTTTGTTTAATTGTTATAACAATAGCACCAACCATAGCTAATAGTAAAATAATAGAGGTAATAACAAGTCATATGGAGTAACTACTATACATAATATTACCTATACTTGCTATGTGTGTTGTTTCTGCTAGATTACCGTCTCAAAGTTTAGAAGTTACAAACATTATCTCATTGTTATTGCTAAAAAAATTAAAAAATCCACCTAAATAATCGAAGTAACTTGTATTAACATTATAGCTGTTATAATTTAATAAGTTAAGAGGTAATATTTGATAAACGGGATAATTAAAAGACACTGCTATAACCATGGCTAGGGGTATGCTGTTACTAGTATCACTTAGCAGTTCAGATACTCTTACGTTAATTAACATTAATATGAACAAAAATAATATTGAGACTGCTCCAACGTATACTAACAAATAAGATAATCCTATAAAGTTCATACCTAATATAAGTAGATAACAGGCTATGCTTAGAAATAAACCTATTAAAAATAGCACTGATACTATGGGATTTTTGCTTATTATAACAAAGATCCCTGATAAGACCGAAGCCAAAAAAATAACATCCAAAAATCTATCCCTATAACCATTAGTAAACGTTTCATTTATGAGCAACAAACTATTCATCGCCTTTATATTTATGGATATTCTGCCTCATTATACAAATAAAAGCTAAACTTTAAACAAATTTTCTGTTTAAAATGAGGAATTTTTACTCAATGGTGTAAACAATTAAGCACAAGGAGTGTACAAGACTCGAACTTGTAATCATTGTGGCCGTAGCACAATGCTTAACCAATTAAGCTAACACACCTAAAAAAAAAGAATCAAAAATTTTTACACATAAGCATTGTTTGTGTAGCCCTTAAAGTGAATTGAACACTTATCAAAATATTAACAGTATCTCGCTCTACCGTTGAGCTATAAAGGCTTAAATTGATTAGTAAACATATCTAAACACTTAACAACATTTTATAATTAAACTTAGGTTTAAATTAAAATCATTGTTAAACTTAACACTAGTTATAACCAAAACAATTTGCCCTTACATAAAAATTATAAGATAGGCAAACTAGTAACCAGTGTTTTGGTTACATCTGTATTATAAAAACAACACACAATGTTTCTATTTTTTTTTTTAATAAACGATTTTAATGTCAAGAATACTCGGATTTGAACTGAGAATTTGAAGTTTGAAGCTTCCTATTTTACCATTAAATTATATTCTTCATATATAAATTATTATAGACAACAGCTTACCATGAAAGTTTTCGTAAAATATTAATAGGAAACAAGAGATTCGAACTCTTAGAAGCTCGGCGCTATTGAGTTTACAGCTCAACCCATATTGCCAATTATGGAAGTTTCCTTTCACTCCTAATTGCAATTTATTATTAGTAAAAAAGCAATGCAAAACACTCGTTCTGCATAATTTAGAATTATTTTGCGTGTGGTGCTACAAGACAGGCGAAAACGCGTAATACTATACTAGTTTATGGTTTAGTTTGGTTTACATCTTATTATTAATTTAATCTAGCACTAAGTGCTAGATTAATTAGCATGCGGATTTTAAACAAAACATTAATGTGTATAACAAATCATTTATATAGGCGTACGCTATGCCTTGTATAAACATCATAAACCGAGTGTGTGTGTGTATATATTTATATTGTGAGAAACATTTTATATATATCTTTTACAATGAGGAAAGAAAGAGAATCGAACTCTTGTAGTGTTTTACCTAAAAAAGTGTAACACCGTGGAGCTTATAGCTCAACCGTTATACCAACAAACGGGATCTTTCTTATGTTACAAAACAATAAACATACTGTGCCCGGAATTTTTATATAATTCTGGCTATGGCATTTATTTTACCATACTGCTTTTTTCACGATAAGCTTATTGTTTTGTAACGGGATATTTTTAATATTTATCAAACCCGTGCAACTTCCACTACACGAACCATATTTCGACTTAACACCAATCAAAGTCACGCATACGAAGACCGCATGTCTAAGTTTTTGGACCAAATCGCCCAAATTGAAAGTAAACAC